ACGAGGATTTTTTTCTGAGTGAACTTGAAAGTTCTTTTTCTAGTTATCGCAATTCTAGCTATTCTAGTTATCTGAATCTGAATAATGGATCAACCAGTAAAGATTCCTTAGACAATCGTTATATATATGATACTCAATCGAGTTGGAATAATCACATTAATAGTTGCATTGACAGTTATCTTCAGTATCAAATATCTATTGATACGCCCGTTGTAAGTAATAGTAGTGATAGTTACATTTCTAGGTGCGTTTTTAATAAACGTGAAACTAATGGTGAAAGTGCGAGGCCCGGTATACAAACCCCCGCGAAGAGTAGTGATTTAACTCTAAGCGAAAGGTATAATGATCTCGATGCAACTCAAAAATACAGGCATTTGTGGTCTCAATGCGAAAATTGTTATGGATTAAATTATAAGAAATTGTTGAAATCAAAAATGAATATTTGTGATCAATGTGGATATCATTTGAAAATGAGTAGTTCAGAAAGAATCGAAATTTCGATCGATCCCGGTACTTGGGATCCTATGGATGAAGACATGGTCTCCACGGATCCCATTGGATTTCATTCAGAGGATGAGCTTTATAAAGAGCGTATTGATTCTTATCAAAGAAAGACAGGATTAACCGAGGCTGTTCAAACAGGTGTAGGTCAACTAAATGGTATTTCCGTAGCAATTGGGGTTATGGATTTTCAGTTTATGGGGGGTAGTATGGGATCCGTAGTTGGGGAGAAAATCACCCGTTTAATTGAGTACGCTACCAATCAATTCCTACCTCTTATTATAGTGTGCGCTTCGGGGGGGGCCCGCATGCACGAAGGAAGTTTGAGCTTGATGCAAATGGCTAAAATATCGTCCGCCTTGTATGATTATCAATCAAATAAAAAGTTATTTTATGTAGCAATCCTTACATCTCCTACTACTGGTGGGGTAACAGCCAGTTTTGGGATGTTGGGAGATATCATTATTGCCGAGCCCAATTCCTACATTGCATTTGCGGGTAAAAGAGTAATTGAACAAACACTGAATAAAACAATACCCGAAGGTTCACAAGCGGCTGAATTTTTATTCCAGAAGGGCTTATTCGATCTAATCGTACCACGTAATCTTTTAAAAAGCGTTCTGAGCGAGTTATTTAAGCTACACGCTTTCTTTCCTTTGAATTAAAATTTAATAATTAATATTAATTTTAATAATTAATATTAATTAAAGTAGATTGCACTAAGTTCAATTATTTTATTTGTAACGAACTCCTAAAAATGGAATTCCAGTAAGGTCTATGAGTCATCTCATAAAAGACAGTGCACTAAAGCATCCATTTTCATTTTTCGAAAATTTCTAAGAAATTATTTCTTTATTAAATTTAGAAGACAAGAACAAAACACAAAGAAAAGAATTGAAGAAAAATAATAAAGTTGATTGTCATACGTATCTTTCCTGTAGAAAGATGAATAAGTCCATTTTTTTAGTTTTCTATTCCTTGGACTTTTTTTATATACTCATTTAGATATATAGATACTTATTATCTCTACTAAAAATTGTCCAAATTATGTTATGGAATTAATTAACAATTAACTACGAATTCATAATAATTACAATTCTTAATTATAATTATTCTAACTAGAAAATATTAAAAAAAATATACAGGTACAAATAGTAATATAGTAAACCGAGGTACCCCATTTTATGACAACTTTCAATTTTCCCTCTATTTTTGTGCCTTTAATAGGCCTAGTATTTCCGGCACTTGCAATGGCTTCTTTATTTCTTTATGTTCAAAAAAACAAGATTGTTTAGATTTGAGGGACCCCGATTTCATCCGTTTTTTTGAAACTTCGATTTATAACATAACACAGATATTTATTTGGGGAAACATTTATTTGGGGAAATATGGTATAACATATGATTTCCGCCGCATCTAAAGGAAAAACTCTTATGCCTGCCGAAAACGATCTATGGGTAAATGAATTCTAGCCAGTTTCAAATAGATCAGGATCGCTGGGTGCCTAAAATGGAAAGTTGGTGGATATATATGTATATCAATATGTATATTGGGATGATATGAAGGGTATATTATTATTTTAGATCTAACCAATTTTCTGAATTACTCCTACTTTTAAAGGTTCACATCAAACTAGTGCTAGTTCATACCAAACTAGTGCTAGTTGATGAGAGTTCCTTTGGAAACAAAAAACGTAAAGCGGGGTATTCTCTCAATTCTAATAAAATGCAATGGGATCAAGTATGAGTTGGCGATCAGAACATATATGGATAGAACTTATAACGGGGTCTCGAAAACTAAGTAATTTTTGCTGGGCCCTTATCCTTTTTTTAGGTTCATTAGGATTCTTATTGGTTGGAACTTCCAGTTATCTTGGTAGAAATTTGATATCTTTTGTTCCGTCTCAGCAAATAATTTTTTTTCCACAAGGGATCGTAATGTCTTTCTACGGGATCGCGGGTCTCTTTATTAGTTCCTATTTGTGGTGCACAATTTCTTGGAATATAGGTAGTGGATATGATCGATTCGATAGAAAGGAAGGAATAGTGTGTATTTTTCGTTGGGGATTTCCTGGAAAAAATCGTCGCATATTCCTCCGATTCTTTATAAAAGATATTCAATCGGTTCGAATAGAAGTTAAAGAGGGTCTTTATGCGCGTCGTGTCCTTTATATGGACATCAGAGGACGCGGGGCTATTCCGTTGACCCGTACCGATGAAAATTTGACTCCACGAGAAATTGAACAAAAAGCCGCGGAATTGGCCTATTTCTTGCGCGTACCGATTGAAGTCTTTTGATAAAAGGAAAAAAACAGATGAAAAATGGCAAAAAAGAAAGTATTCACTCCTCTTTTGTATCTTGCATCTATAGTATTTTTGCCCTGGTGGATTTCCCTCTCATTTAGAAAAAGTATAGAATCTTGGGTTACTAATTGGTTGAATACTAGGCAATCCGAAATTTTTTTGAATGAGACTCAAGAAAAAAGTATTCTAGAAAGGTTCATCGAATTAGAGGAAATCCTATTCTTGGACGAAATGATCAACAAATACTCGGAAACACATCTACAAAAGTTTCCGACAGAAATACACAAAGAAACGATCCAATTAATGAAGATGCACAATGAGGATCGTATCCATACGATTTTGCACTTCTCGACAAATCTAATCTGTTTTGTTATTCTAAGCGGTTATTCTATTTTAGGTAATGAAGAACTTGTTATTCTTAACTCTTGGGCTCAGGAATTCCTATATAACTTAAGTGATACAGTAAAAGCTTTTTTGATTCTTTTATTAACGGATTTATGTATCGGATTTCATTCACCCCACGGTTGGGAACTAATGATTGATTCTGTCTACAAAGATTTTGGATTTGTTCATAATGATCAAATTATATCTGGTCTTGTTTCCACCTTTCCAGTTATTCTCGATACAATTTTAAAATATTGGATTTTCCGTTATTTAAATCGTGTATCTCCATCACTTGTAGTTATTTATCATTCAATGAATGATTGATAAATGATCGACCAGTATTAAATAAATCTAATCCAATTAGAAGTAGAATCTTTCTTCCTTTGTAGTTCTATATAAACATAAACATTAAAAGCTTTCTATCCGTGGGATTTGGATTCTATAGTCTTGCAGTAAAATGATTCCAGTAAATAGCAGAATCGTGGATAGGGAATTATATCAGCAACCTACCCCAATTTATTGTAGAAATTTTCGGATCAATGATTAAACCATGCCAACTAGAAACACTTTTTCTTGGATAAAGAAACAGATTACTCGATCTATTTCCGTATCGCTCATGATATATATCATAACTCGGACATCCATTTCAAGTGCATATCCCATTTTTGCGCAGCAAGGCTATGAAAATCCACGAGAAGCGACTGGGCGTATTGTATGTGCCAATTGCCATTTAGCCAATAAGCCCATTGATATTGAGGTTCCACAGGCGGTCCTTCCTGATACTGTATTTGAAGCAGTTGTTCGAATTCCTTATGATAAGCAAGTGAAACAAGTTCTTGCTAATGGTAAGAGAGGCGGTTTAAATGTGGGAGCTGTTCTTATTTTACCGGAGGGATTTGAATTAGCCCCTTCGGATCGTATTTCGCCCGAGATGAAAGAAAAGATAGGCAATTTATCTTTTCAGAGCTATCGCCCTAATAAAAAAAATATTCTTGTGATAGGGCCTGTCCCTGGTCAGAAATATAGTGAAATCACCTTTCCTATTCTTTCCCCCGATCCCGCTACGAAGAAAGATGTTAACTTCTTAAAATATCCTATATATGTAGGAGGGAATAGGGGAAGGGGTCAGATTTATCCTGACGGAAGCAAGAGTAACAATACAGTTTATAATGCTACAGGAGCGGGTATAGTAAGTAAAATACTCCGAAAAGAAAAAGGCGGGTATGAAATAACCATAACAGATCCGTCGGATGGACGTCAAGTAGTTGATATTATCCCTCCAGGACCCGAACTTCTTGTTTCAGAGGGCGAATCCATCAAATTTGATCAACCATTAACCAGTAATCCTAATGTGGGTGGATTTGGTCAGGGAGATGCAGAAATAGTACTTCAAGACCCATTACGTGTTCAAGGTCTTTTGTTCTTCTTGGCATCTGTTATCTTGGCACAAATCTTTTTGGTTCTTAAAAAGAAACAGTTCGAGAAGGTTCAATTGGCCGAAATGAATTTCTAGACTCACGGACTTATTGACATCAAGTTTGGAAAAAGAATAAAATTCTTGTTGTCAATTCTAAAAAAATAAAATCCTGAAAAACTTTTTATTTACTTGCTCTTGTTGTACGAGCTTCGGGAAATCCTTTGTACCGCATTATTAGTCATAATAGGTATATCTTTTGTAGAAAAAGACTTTTTTATTTGACTTTCTGACCTTCCCACCTATTTCTTTGTTTTTTTAGGAAAATCAAATTGAATTGGTATGACTTTGTTACTATTTACAGATTTCAATGTCATAACCTAAAATGGATCCTATTT